AGTACATTATCTATAGGGCCCTCTTATCTCTTCCTTCTCCAAGCTCGGGTTATGGAAGAAGGAAAACTGACGCATGTATCCGCAACAACAGGTTTTATTATGGGACACCTCATAATGTTCATATCGATCTATTATGCGCCTCTGCATCTAGCATTGAGTAGACCTCATACAATAACTGTCCTAGTTCTACCATATATTGTGTTTCAGTTCTTTTGGTACAATCACAAATACGATTTTGATCTTCTTGGAGTTACTCTCCCAAATTCAATGCGTAATCTCCACCTTCCGTGTGTATTCTTGAATAATTTCATTTTTCAATTATTGAACCTTTATATTTTACCAAGTGCAACACTAGCCAGATTAGTCCACGTTTATATGTTTCGATACAACAACAAGATGTTATTTGTAACAAGTAGTTTTGTTGGTTGGTTAATCGGTCACATTTTCTTCATGAAAGGGCTTGGATTGGTATTATTCTGGATACGTAATTCGATTGGATCGGATAAGAAGTACATTCTCGCAGAAGTAAGAGAGTCTATGGCTCGCAGTTTTAGTATTCTATTATTTCTCACCTGTATCTTCTATTTCGGCGCAATGCCATATCCTCTTCTCACCGGGAAAATGATAGAAGAAAAGTCAAAAAAGAAAGAAAATGAGGAAGAAACAGATGTAGAAAGAGAAGCAACTTACGAGACGAAGGGCACTAAGCAGGAACAAGAGGGATCCACTAAAAAACCTTACCCTACCTTTGATTACCCTACCTTTGCTTCTGATTCGGAAGACTGGGCGGATCTGGACAAAATAGATGAAAAACCAAAGGATGAACCTCTTGAGGATTTGGAGGTTGTTCGAAATTTTTCTCATCTATATCGTTCCATAGACAATTTGATGCAACCAGGTCCTGAAAAAGAAATTTTTTTCTCAAAAACGCGATCGTGGTACGAAGGGAAATTAACCAATGCCGAAATCGACCAAATTTTGGGTCGCATCGAAATTGAACTTTGCCAGTGGAATTAAAAAAAATTGATTGACAGGCTTATATTTAATTTAAAATCCCACTTTACTCCATAAATTATATATACAGGGGGTCTAATCTCTTTACTTGGGTTCCTCCTTGTCTCTCAGAACTATGGGATGTTGCAGCCCAAATAAATAAGCAAAAGGCAATACAAATCGCTGGATTGATGTATTTGGAAAAAATTTTTGGTGGTTTCACACTTTCCATGAGTTTTCGTGGTTAAAAGATATCAAGTTTATGAATCCATTTTTTATTTTCATTTTTATTGCTGATTTACTCTATTTCAGTGAAGTTCCACTTCACTGAAATAGAGTTTCGCTTTGGGTATCGGACATACAATTGCGGCAAGAATAAATAAATGATGGAGATCCACGAATTCAATACTTTGTAAAACAGCACGGTTTACTGTAAATAATACACCTGCAATGCAAAAGAGAGCCCGGTGAATACGAAAAATAAAACAGGAATTTACACGTCGATTACTTCCCTCCTAAAAAATAAAAATTTAGAATGGGGGGGACGGATTTTTAAATACCACTAGCGTGGAGTTACTGGATAGGTCTAATCTTAAAATAGATCCAAGGGAAAGCCCATACACGAAGTATCGGATATTTGTGATAAATCGATCAGAATAATAATGAACAAGCGGTTGCAAAAGCATATTTGTTTCCTTTCAATATCCACGAATCACAGAGACCTATCAAAGAAAGCTAGGATTGGGTGTATGACAACAGACCTTAATTTATAGACACAGAAAAAAGCCAAAAAGAGTCGATGGTTTAAACAAAGATTTCGGATAAATAATAAGATAAGATCACCTTTTCTCTTACTTATCTTATTCTTAACTGCTTATATATAAAAGGTAAATTATTAAAAAAACGGATACATAAAATGAGTAAAAAAAGAGATAAGAAGATATTCGGCCCCCACCTATATATTTAGTACTTTCCGCTACAAAGAAACTTATAAGACCAACACCATTGGTAATTCCCTCAATTGCGCGTTTATCCAAAAAAGAGGTTAGTTCGGCTAATCCTCTTATACGCCTAATTAAGGTTTTTTCATAAAAACCGTCTATGTAACCACGATTATATGACCAATTATAGACTCTATTTAGAATTTTATCCCAGAGAATTCTCTTAGGACCTCTTTTAAGAAAAAGATTCATTAAGTGAAAATTTCGAAAATATGAATAGGCGGGACCATATAAAAGGAACGCTATAACTATTCCAAAATAAGCTATAATAATGGAAAAAATAGCATTTCTCAGAAATTCATACCAATCAAAAGAACTGTTTGAATTTGAATGTAAAAAGCTTAGTGACGGAGTTACCCATTTTGATAATATATCAAAAGGCGGAATCCCTATGTATCCAATAAACAAAGTAAATAGAACTAATATAAGAAGTGGAAATAACATAGTATTTTCTGATTCATAAGGATATGTAGAAGTTTTTTTTTTTCCGAAATTTTTTATAGTAATAAAGAGTCGCATGATATTGCTTATTCCATTACCATTCATTTGATTTTCTTTTAAAGAAACCCTTTGATAATCATTTAGTCGTGAGAAAAACGAAATCTTTTTGATCACTTTTGACCCCGCCTTACCCCAGATGGATATTGAATAGACTGCATTATTTTTTTTTGCACTGTAATTTGTACAATTAATGTTTAAAGGCCCTTCAAAAGTAAGTAAATACATGCGAAACATATAAAATGCAGTTAACCCTGCTGTAAAACAAGCTATTATTGCAAATATTGGTGAATATAACCAACTATCATTAAGAATTTCGTCTTTGGACCAAAAACAAGCAAGGGGGGGAATACCACAAAGAGAAAGTGTGCCTAAAAAAAAGGAAGTTTTTGTAATTGGAGCATATTTTGTTAAACCACCCATAAGAGCCATGTTCTGGCTTTTATCTGGGGAATATCCAACAATGCTTTCCATTGAATGAATAATGGACCCAGATCCTAAAAACAACAATGCTTTCGAATAAGCATGAGTAATCAAATGAAATAAAGCGGCTCGGTAAGATCCCATACCTAAAGCTAACATAATATAACCTAATTGAGACATTGTAGAATAAGCTAAACTTCGTTTAATGTCTCTTTGAGCAAGAGCCAAGGTGGCTCCTAATAGTAGCGTTATTATACCAACTAAAGCGATAATATTCATTATGTAAGGTATTACTGTAAAAAGAGGAAAAAGACGAGCTACAAGAAAAATGCCTGCTGCCACCATAGTAGCAGCGTGTATAAGAGCCGAAATAGGGGTTGGACCTTCCATAGCATCAGGTAACCATATATGAAGAGGGAATTGCGCGGATTTCGCAACCGCGCCAACAAATAATAGGGAAGCACACAAAGTAAGAAATAAAGAATTGTATTCATTATTAGCAATTAAATTCTTGGCTATTTCAAACAAATCCCGAAATTCAAAACTGCCCGTCATCCAATAAAGGCTTAAGATTCCTAAAAAGAAACAAAAATCGCCTACCCGATTCGTTACAAAGGCTTTTTGACAAGCATTTGCTGCAAGGGGTCGTGTGAACCAAAAACCTATTAATAGATACGAACACATTCCCACCAATTCCCAAAAAATATAAATTTGTACCAAATTTGAACTTGTAACTAATCCCAGCATGGAACCATTAAACAAACTCATATAAGCAAAAAATCGTAAATAACCTTGATCATGAGACATATAATTGTCACTATAAATAAGAACCATTATTCCAACAGTCGTAATTAATAGGACCATAACGGAAGTAAGTGGATCTATCAAGTTTCCAAAATCTAAGGAAAAATCATTATTGATGGTCCAAGACCATACATATTGGTAGATAGGACTGCCGTTTATTTGTTTAATAGAAAGGATGGCCGAAAAAATCATTACGATACTTAGTAATAAAACACTAAGAAAGGCCCATATCCGACGAGTCCTTTTTGTGGCCGCTGGGAAAAAGAGAAGACCCATCCCTATTGCTATAGGAACTAGAAAGGGAATAAAAGGTATGATCCATGCATCTTGATATGTATGTTCCATAATAGATAATATAAAAAAATTTTATAGCTCTTTTTAGAAATTTTTATTGTTTCCAACTCACCAGCTCTTATCTCCTATATGGATTCTTTGATTTCGGAAGGAATCGAAAGTATGCTATTTTTTAAGAAGTAAAGAATCGAATTCATAATTTGATTCTTATCTTAGAGTAAGAATTCGTAAATTCAATATTATCATTTGGATATTCCAATAAAGCAATTCAAATAGGTTAAATAATCGAATAAGGTTCCATTAGTATTGAAAAATTATGACTTTCGTTTATTAATTAAGATTTGTATTGTAGATTTTACTATATAAAGAAAGGACATAGAATCCATTTCAACCAGTTTATTAAATGAGAACAAAAATTTTGTGTGGATCCACAGAACAAGAAGAAATGAGCAAAAAGAAATATTGGATTCGAATACGGACCCTATGATCCACCAACAACTCAATCTGATCAACATATTGTTTACTCAATGAATTACTAAGTGATCCAAGTCTCTTTGTCTTTTTCGAATTTGAATTAGATAGACTTTCTTGCTCAATTCCAATTAATGGAAAGGGTGTTCCAGCGAATTTAGCTTAAATTAAATTAGGTAACGGCGAATGTTCGCTTTTTTTGTGAAAATCGAACATAACACGAATACGCAGAAGTAAGCCTCTTTTTTCTTACTAACAGCAAGCAAGCAACTTTCTTTTTATGGACATTAATTGGATATCATATAGAGTATAGTCAATACCTTCACCTTCCTTCGGCTATATATACACTAGCCAATATAAATAACCCTTTCTTCGGATCCGATATTTTATGTATATGGAATAGTACTCACAAAATTGACCTTATTTCTATTGAATAATAGATGTCTTACAGATTTGACTATAACAAGGACAAATATTTGGAAAATGACGGTTTCGAAAAAAACTTTTATATCCAAGAAGCATATTCGTAAAAATCTTAGGAAAAATAAAGCATATTGGGCAGCCCTAAGAGCTTTTTATTTAGCAAAATCCCTTTCCACCGGGAATTCAAATTTTTTTTTGAGCGACAAACAAATCAGTAATAAAGTCTTGGCATAATCTTAATCGATAGGAACCTACTAATTAGATAATTTATAATTTAGTAATATAAGCGGAATAATCAGTCAAAATTCCTATTTTGCACTTCTCAATTAGAGATGTAGTTTTCGAGTGTTGCAGATTGTAGTATCCCAATTTTATGGGTATTACTCAAAAAGTGAGGTACAAAATGCAAGGTTTCACCTTAGAAATTAATCGGGTTTGGCTATCAAGCTATCAAAATATATATATATATTTATAACGATATTTCAACTATCCGTAGGAATTCCATTTTGATGCAGAAAATAAAAAAATGGGTGGGAAGGGTTGAAAGTTAGGGGCATGACTTCAGACCAAGAACCAAATTGTTTGGTTCCAACTTTAGTAATTGTAGAATAGCTTAAATCTTCTGTTTATTGCACTGTTAAAACTTAACAGGATCGTATAATCCGGGTCGTTTTTTCATATTAAAATAACGTGCAAATCCCTATTTGCAAGTTATTTTTGAATACTTGGACAAGATAGTCAATTCAATTGACTCCTTCAATCTAGACGATTGAAGATAGATGGGTTACTATGATTTCTAGGAAGCCGCTATGGTGAAATCGGTAGACACGCTGCTCTTAGGAAGCAGTGCTAGAGCATCTCGGTTCGAGTCCGAGTAGCGGCATATTAATAATTTTGAAATACGAGTCAAATAAATACTCGAATAACTCCTATTATAATGTATAGGTATAGAACTTAATTCTGGATTTCTATTCCATTGTTAAATCTTTTTTAGGATTTTTTATGATATTTTTTACTTTAGAACATGTATTAACTCACATTTCTTTATCGATTATTTCAATTGTAATTACAATTTTTTTGATGAACTTATTAGTCCACGAAACCATAGGGCTCTCTCATTCGTCGGAAAAAGGAATGGTAGCTTCTTTTTTATGTATAACCGGATTATTAGTTATTCGTTGGATTTATTCGGGACATTTACCCTTAAGTGATTTATATGAATCATTAATGTTTCTTTCATGGAGTTTCTCCATTATTTATATGATTTCTTATTTTCGCCATCAAAAAAGTAATTTAAATGCACTCATGACCCCCGGTGCTATTTTTACCCAAGGGTTTGCGACTTCCGGTCTTTTAACCGAAATGCATCAATCCACAATATTAGTACCCGCGCTACAATCACAATGGTTAATGATGCACGTAAGTATGATGGTATTGAGCTATGCAGCTCTTCTGTGTGGCTCATTATTATCAGTAGCTCTTCTCGTCATTATATTTCGAAAAGGTAGAAAAACCCTTTCGGAATATAAGGGCTATTATTTCCCGATCGATCCGCTTTACTTTGGCGGAATCCAATACGTGAATGAAAAAAGCAATGGTTTTACAAACCCAAAATCTCTTTCGTTTAGAAATTATCACAGGTATCAATTAATTCAGCAATTGGATCATTGGAGTTCACGTGTCATTAGTCTTGGGTTTATTTTTTTAACCATAGGTATTCTTTCTGGAGCAGTATGGGCTAATGAAGCGTGGGGTTCATATTGGAATTGGGATCCAAAGGAAACTTGGGCATTTATTACTTGGACAATATTCGCAATTTATTTACATACTCGAACAAATGAAAGTTTGCAGGGCTTAAATTCGGCAATTGTGGCTTCGATCGGTTTTTTTATAATTTGGATATGCTATTTTGGAGTAAATCTATTAGGAATAGGGCTACATAGCTATGGTTCATTTGCATTAACATCAAATTGAAAAACAAAAAACTTTACATACAAATACCCCTATAATAGATCGAAATAATAGCCTATAGAACGAACGTTTTTATGCGTTTTTGCGAACCGTTTGAATCAAGTAGTGTTTCAAATGGTTCGCAAAAACGAAAGTATCTGTGAAAAGAAATTTTTTTCCTTTTTTTTATTGTTGTATTCTTGTTGATAAAAACTATTTATCAAAGTAATTAGATAGAATAGCTTCTACCTTGTCAATTGAGAGTGAGAGAACGAAATCTGGATAAATACCAATACCTATCACGGGTAGCAAGATACAGATTGAAACAAAAAGTTCTCGTGGACCCAAATCAAAAAAAGAAGCGTGCGGAGACTTAAATTGCTTGTATCCATAGAACATTTGACGTAACATAGATAATAAATAAATAGGAGTTAATATCATTCCAATTGCGGTTACAAAAGTAATTACTATTTTGGGCATTAAAAAAAATTTATGGCTTGTAATTAGTCCAAAAAAAACAACGAATTCCGCAGCAAAACCACTCATTCCAGGCAAGGCAAGAGAGGCCATGGAGAAGCTACTGAACATTGTAAATATTTTTGGCATTGGGATAGCTATTCCTCCCATTTCGTCAAGATAAACAAGACGTATTCTATCATAACTTGTTCCTGCCAAGAAAAAAAGTGCGGCACCAATAAATCCATGAGAGATCATTTGTAAAATGGCTCCATTAAGTCCCGCATCAGTTATAGAACTAATTCCTATAATTATGAAACCCATATGAGATACGGAGGAATAGGCAACTCTCTTTTTTAAATTGCGCTGACCAAGGGATGTTGAAGCTGCATAGATTATTTGAATTGCACCTACTATTATCAACCAGGGCGAAAATAGGGAATGCGCGTGGGGTAATAATTCCATATTGATCCGAACCAACCCATATGCCCCCATTTTTAATAAAATTCCGGCTAAAAGCATACATGTACTGTAATGTGCTTCTCCATGGGTATCTGGTAACCATGTATGTAGGGGTATAATTGGCAATTTCACAGCATAAGCAATAAGAAATCCAAAATAGAAGAGTATTTCCAATGCCATAGGATACGATTGATTGGCTGATGTTTCCAAATTTAATGTTGGTTCGTTGGAACCATACAAACCCATACCTAGAACTCCCATTAAGAGAAAAATGGAACCGCCAGCAGTGTACAAAATAAACTTTGTAGCTGAATACAAACGTTTCTTACCTCCCCACATGGATAGAAGTAGGTATACAGGAATTAATTCGAACTCCCACATGATAAAAAAAAGTAAAAGATCCCGAGAAGAAAATGATCCTATTTGACCACTGTACATTGCTAACATGAGGAAATGGAACAATCGTGAATCTCGCGTAACTGGCCAAGCCGCTAAAGTAGCTAAAGTCGTTATGAATCCCGTGAGTAAAATAGGCCCTACGGAAAGTCCGTCAATTCCGAGTCTCCAGTGAAAATCAAAAAAATTAATCCATTTATAATCCTCTTCTAATTGGATTAATGGATCGTCCAATTGGAAATGATAAGAGAATACATAGGCCGTTATAAGTAATTCCAATAGACATATACTTATTGTATACCACCTAACAATCTTATTTCCTTTATGGGGGAAAAAGAAAATCAAAGTACCCGCAGATATCGGCAAAACAACAATTATTGTTAACCAAGGAAAATCGTTCGTGGTAAAGACAAGATACACTTTGACCAGAAAAACCCGTGCTCGAAAGAAAATAATAGAATTTCTCGAGTACGGGTTTTGTCGGTAAAGATAAAAAGTGGATTCAAGTGGAATTTTCTGAAACGTATCAATAAGCTAGGCCCATACTACGAGTTGTCTCGTGCCATAAATAAACCCGGACACTCAAGAAATCCGTTGGACAGGCGGATTCACATCTTTTACAACCTACACAGTCTTCGGTTCTTGGAGCGGATGCAATTTGCTTAGCTTTACACCCATCCCAAGGTATCATTTCTAATACATCCGTGGGGCAAGCGCGTACACATTGAGTACACCCTATACACGTATCATAAATCTTTACTGAATGTGACATTGGGTCTATAAAATTTTGGAACAGTATAAATTTTCGATCTAGTGATCTAGTAAAGTAGTAAATGAATTTTATATTGTAGACACTAGACGAATCAATAATTTCGATTTACCAGAATCAATCTACTTCTTCGGTATATGCTCATGAATTCATGAAAGAGGGCCAAGATACTTTGCTTTTTTGCGTTTTATTAATTTAAATTTATTAAAGATGGTTTCTAGTTCTATGATATAGACTAACTTTAATTAGTGAATATCCCGTTTTCGCTAGATAGATAATATATATCTTACCGCTATTTATTCAATAAATTGGATTGGTTGATATGAATTGATTTTCGATTCCGATAAATTGCGGAAACAATAGCTAATCCAATAGCCGCTTCAGCAGCTGCAATTGCTATAACAAAAATGGAGAAAACGTCTCCTTTTAATTGACGGTTATCAAATAAATCCGAAAATGCGATGAAATTTATGTTAACTGCATTCAGTATAAGCTCAAGACACATAAGCGCTCGAACCATATTTCGACTTGTAATCAATCCATAGATACCAATGGATAATAAATAGGCACTCAAAACAAGTACATGTTCGAGCATCATTGAACAACTCCTTATCAATCGCTTGATTTATTTCAATATGAACAACAATTCGACCAATTCAATTCACTAAAGTAGAATAGAAAAGGTACATAATAAAAATAAAAGAGGGTATTAATTATAGAAAATAGGGCGAACTAAGAATATTTTCATTTTCTCATTTTAGGCATTAAGAAGAAAATAAATAGAATTTCAATAAAGGGGCACTTGCCTATGAATTCTTATTATTTTTATTTCGAAGTAGTCAGTATTTAATACTGTCGAGCCATCGAAATTGCACCGATTAAGGCGACTAAAAGAATTATCGAAATCAGTTCGAATGGAAGAAAAAAATCGGTTGCTAAATGAATCCCAATTTGTTGACCATTATTTATCAAGTCCTGCTCTATAATTTGGTTGGATCTTGTAGTCCAAATAATCCCATACCATGATGTATCTAGGATAGTAGTAATTAGTGAAACAAAAATACTTGTACAAACTACTGAAGTAACTCCATCTCCAACGGTCCAAAGATGGAAATCGTTGTAATAGTCTGAACTGTTCATGAACATCACAGCAAATATAATTAATATATTGATTGCTCCCACATAAATAAGGAGCTGTGCAGCCGCGACAAAATGGGAGTTCGATAGAATGTGGAATAGGGATGTACAAACAAGAACCAATCCTAATGAAAAGGCAGAAAAAATGGGATTAGTAAGTAATACCACTCCTAGCGATCCCATTATAAGACCTAAGCCGAAAAAAATGAGAAGAAAATCATGTATTGGTCCAGGTAAATCCATTCTCTGTAAAAAAATTGAATAGACATTTTTCATAATCCTATGACCAGGAAAAAAGAAGTTACCCTATTATTTTTTGGATAAGGTTCTAATTAAATCGAATAGGCTAGGGTGTTGATACGGATATGCCTATTAATTGATTCTATTTTTTCTATCCGTAAGTTTGATTTTATTCGCAAAATTTTATATCGATTTTATGAATTTCAATCCAAAACAAATTTGACATAACTCTTTGGATTTTGTTTGAATTATTGACCAAACAAAATGAAATACACTTTACTACTTTAGATCAAAAGGATATCTTCTCGTACTAATTTGTAATTGTTCTTGAATCAGGTAGTTTACCCGCGGCTCTTTTTATTTGAGTGGAATTCATAATTGTTCGAATTGTGTAATCTCCAATCACCGGTATTGGCAACCGACCCAAAGCAATTTGATTATAATTCAACTCATGACGATCATATGTCGAAAGCTCATATTCTTCCGTCATTGATAAACAATTCGTTGGACAATACTCAACGCAATTACCACAAAAGATACAGATTCCAAAATCAATACTATAATTAAGCAAGCGTTTCTTTCGAATATGGGTTTCCAATTTCCAATTAACAACAGGAAGATCTATAGGACATACGCGAACACATACTTCACAAGCAATGCACTTATCAAATTCAAAGTGGATTCGTCCCCGAAAACGTTCTGATGTGATCAATTTTTCATAAGGATATTGGATAGTTACAGGTAAACGATTCGCGTGGGATAAAGTAATCATAAAACTTTGACCGATATACCTTGCAGCCCGCACTGTTTGTTGGCCATAATTAATGAACCCGGTTACCATAGGGAGCATATCTTGAATAGCAATAAATAGTTGCATGTTTCTTTCTCTTGTTTGAGATAAGTTCTCAATTTCAAATATCCTATGACTTTACAGTGAAAAGAATTGGGAAGAAGTTGTCAATAATAGATTCCCTAAAGAGATAGGTAAAAGAAATTTCCACCCAAGATTTAATAATTGGTCCATTCTCATCCTCGGTAACGTCCATCTTGTTGTGATAGAAATGAACAAGAACAAATAAGCTTTAGCTAATGTAATAAAGATACCAATTGTCGTTCCAAAAACCCTACCCACTTCATTTATTCCGAAAAGCTCGGGACTCGCTATGTCCGGAATAGAGAGATTCCAACCTCCCAAGTAAAGAACGGTTACAAATAATGAGGAAACTAGTAGATTTAGATAAGAAGCAATATAAAATAAGCCAAATTTGATACCCGAATATTCGGTTTGATAACCCGCTACTAATTCTTCCTCGGCTTCTGGTAAATCAAAAGGCAATCTCTCGCACTCTGCTAGGGAAGAAATGAAAAAAACAGTAAACCCTATAGGTTGGCGCCACAGATTCCAACCCCAAAAACCATATTTTGACTGCGCCTCCACTATATCAACTGTACTTGAACTGTTAGAAAATTATAGTCGGTGATAATAGGACTATTCCCACCGCTATTACAAAACCGTACATGAGACTTAAGCTTCATACGGCTCCTCGATGGCCACAAATAAATCTAAGGACTGGTGCAATATTCTTTCGATATACTTGTCTTATTTATAGGGTAGATAGAGTAAAGAGAGATCGAAGAGTCCCAAATTAGACCAATGCAATCCTGTCTGCTATAAGCAAAAATGCTTCTGAATTGATCTCATCCTTTCTCATTTTTTTGTTCAGTAATAACTTAACACTTCACGAAAATACTCATTGAATCATCTTCTATCAATAGATATTTATTTGAACCCATTTCTTTCAATTACGAAAAAGAGTTCGATATTCGAGTAGTCCAGTTCCGGAATAACGAATAACGATACGAATTCTATCTGTATTATGATGAAAATCCATAAATTAAAAAATGAAATATAGATAGAAAGAGAAAAAGGGATTACTTCGTTCCTGATAGTAATTTGTTTAATTCGTGGATAGGAGCATACTCTGAACCGGGATCGTAGGGAAGTACTGCTTGATCATTTCTACCAATTTTAAGTCCCATTAGTATTCCGTATTTTGTTATGCAGAAATCCCCCTTTGGATAACATACTTACATTATCTACATTACGAATCCTTTGTGTACCTTGGTATTCCTAATCTTCCACGCATTTTTGTTAGACCCCTGGGGTAATACGTACAATAAAAACTCGATACCCATACAGTGGATCTTTTCTACCCGCTTCAAACTAGGATATGATGACTAATCAACCAATCTTGGGGTAATCCGGTTCTCGTTTATTCTATTTCCTCTTGCTATTTACTATTTACGTACGCTTACCTCTTGTACCTAGGGAATGAGGCTCAATCTTTTAACTGGCAATTTAAAAGCCGTTTTATTTCACTCATATAACTATCTGGTTTAGTTCATCGCCCCGAATGATCAATAAAAAAATGAGGATATAGATTCAATACATTCCCCGTTTACTAGAAAACGAAAAAGGGTCGCTCAAAATCAAATACATGTCCCAACGAATCACACGTAGAGATATTGATAACACACATGAAGTTAATGGTATTTCATAACTAATTGATTGAGCAGCAGCTCGTAGACCACCTAAAAAGGAATATTTATTATTGGATCCATATCCTGACATAAGAAGTCCGATAGGAGCAATACTGGCAATAGCAATCCATAAAAAAACCCCTATACTGAGATCGGCTAAAACAAGGTGATAGCCAAAAGGAATTACCGAATAACTTAGTAAAATGGATATCACTGCTATCGATGGCCCGATACTGAATAAACGAATATCTCCTCGAGATGGGAGAAGATCTTCTTTGAAAAGTAATTTGCTACCGTCTGCTAGAGCTTGAAGAATTCCCAAAGGACCCGCGTATTCGGGTCCAATACGTTGTTGTATCCCTGCGGATATTTGCCTTTCCAACCACACAATTACGAGCACCCCTATTATGATTCCCAATATAAGAGTAAAAATAGGAACAAGTAACCATATGAATCCGTAAACTTCTTTTAAGGATTCTGATCTGGAAAAAAAATTGATAGCTTGTAATTTTGTCGTATCCATTATCATTTCAACGATCAACTTCTCCCATAATAATATCTATACTACCTAGTATTGTCATAATATCGGCCAATTTCATTCTTTTAACTAGCTGAGGGAGAATTTGCAAATTGATAAAACCGGGTGGGCGAATTTTCCATCTCCAGGGAAAAACACTCTGATCCCCTATCAGAAAAATCCCTAATTCTCCCTTGGGGGCTTCGACTCTCACATAAAGCTCTTGTTTCGATAGTTCAAAAGTAGGTGAGGGCTTTTTACTAATGAATCGATAATCAAAATCATTCCATTCGGAATCTTTTGTTCGATCAAAGCGGCGTACCTCTAAATTCTCATAGGGCCCCCCCGGAATTCCTTCCAGAGCTTGTTGAATAATTTTGATGGATTCCGTCATTTCACTAATTCGGACTAAATAACGAGCTAATGAATCTCCTTCTTTTTGCCACTGTACTTCCCAATCAAATTCGTCGTAACACTCATAATGATCAACTTTACGAAGATCCCATTGAATTCCGGAAGCTCGGAGCATTGGTCCTGATAAACCCCAATTTATTGCTTCTTCTCCACCAACAGTGCCCACTCCTTCAACTCGTGCCAAAAAAATAGGATTACGCGTAATAAGTTTTTGATAGGCAGCAATCCCCCTTAAAAAATAATCACAGAAATCCAAGCATTGGTCTATCCAGCCATAAGGTAGATCCGCCGCTACTCCCCCGATACGGAAATAATTATGCATCATTCGCATACCAGTGGCAGATTCGAATAGGTCATAGATTAATTCGCGTTCTCGGAAAATATAAAAGAAAGGAGTCTGCGCACCAATATCTGCCATAAAAGGGCCAAGCCATAACAAATGAGAAGCTATACGACTTAGTTCTAGCATAATTACTCTAATATAGCTCGCCCTTTTCGGTACTTGAATATTTCCTAGCTGTTCGGGCCCATTTACCGTTATTGCCTCCGTAAACATAGTTGCTAAATAATCCCAGCGTGTTACATAAGGAAGATATTGGATAATTGTTCGATTTTCTGCTATTTTTTCCATCCCTCTGTGTAAATAACCCAATATGGGTTCGCAGTCAATAACATCTTCTCCATCTAGAGTAACGACGAGTCGAAGAACACCATGCATTGATGGGTGTTGAGGACCCATATTGACTATCATGAGGTCTTTTCTTGTAGTTGGTACAGTCATATATTTTTTCCCCGATTCATTATTCCACGGATTGTCGAAAACGAAATAAAGTTCATCAAAATCAAAAAGGAGAACTTTGATTTAATTTGGATTTGAATTAAAGTAGAATGTAAATTGAATCAATCAAAGAAAACCTTCAAATGAAATTAACATGTTTTTGACTCCCGAATACTCAAATTACGCATTAATTCTTTATAACGTACTTTATTTTTCTTTGACAAATAAGCCAACAGTCGTTGACGTTTTCCCAGAATCTTGCGTAGACCTCTCTGCGACAAATAGTCTTTTCCGTAGAATTCCAAATAGGAGGATAAGTTTACGTATCTTATTCGTGAAGCTGAATACTGGAAATTTAATAGACCCCCTATTTTTTTCTTCTTGCAAAATCGCGGACAGGCCTACATTTTTTATCCTAAAAAGAAATACTTTTCCCTTTTTTTTCCAACTCGGGATTTTAGGGATCAGTAATAATAATCCCAAATCTTTTTTTTTATTCAGATTGATAAAGGAACAAGTACATTCCAAAAAAAGAAAAGAGTTTAGACCCAGGATAAGAGATGATTATGACGATTCATTACTCGATTCGAAGATAAGATAAAGTCATTGAATCAGTATCATGTATCAGAATTAAATAGAACACAAAACGTGTGTCTATTTATTTGTCTTGATATACACCACATCTGATATGGTACTTGATCCATGGATCAAGTACCATATCAGAGACATAATAAAATGGACCAGTAACTAATTATTAATCATGGATACATACGTATCCTTGACATACTAAAACGACTCCCATTATTGGTATCGAACCAATAGCGATTCATACAAGCTAAATCTTCTAATCGATAATTGGGCCAAAGAAAGAATTTAAATTTTAAAAAATTTTTTGTATCAACATCAAGATTCTTATTCTCAGAAAAAAGTAGATACGAGTTGCTTGTACTGTTTTTATTGAAAAATACTTGGTTTTGATCGCCAACCTTTAATTTTTTCGAATTTAAACAAATTAGAATTCTCAATTCTCGACGACGTCTCGGAGATAAAATATTTTCAGGAACAAGAAATTTATATTGCTTTTTATCCAAATTTGTTTTTTTTTTGCGTGCTCGGTCCTTCATTTTCTGCACCTGTGAAACCACTATGGTTTGGTACATGATAAACTTCCCATCCCATTTTGTGGATAGTCGGAGTGGCTCAATAAGGAAACCTCCTGTTTTTAGTAATCCTTTATAACCTTTCGCCCGAGGGACCAAGGACTCCAAAATCAATTCCTCTCGTTGAATGGAAGATAGAACAATTATCTCTGGGTTTTTACTATTCAATTTAAAAAGTAGACAATACATCTTAACATTGTTCAACATTTTTTCGTAAAAAGAATCCTCCCATCTCAATTGATAAAGAGGAATTCTTTCCAGGAATAACTCCAATGCTGTTTTTTTTTTCTTTTTCTTTTTAGATTTCTTTTTAGTTCCGTCCTCGGGAATCTTTTCCTCGGGAATCTTTTTCTCGGGAATCTTTTCCGCGAGAATCTTTTCCTCGGGAATCTTTTCCTCGGGAATCTTTTCCTCGAGAATCTTTTCCTCGGAAATCTTTTTCTCGGAAATCTTTTTTTCTTTACTCTGTAATTTCTCAAAAGATTTTTTACCAGCATTCGACGGTCCAAGATCAAGAAGCGAGTTTATTGGTAGGATCCAAGGTTTCATTTTATAGACTTCATTAAGGAATAGAAGTTCTTGAAAAAACCAAAGATCTTTATTCGATCGAGGCCAATTTAGGAGTTCTTCATTCATTCCCATCCAATCCCAAAAAGGCTTTGTTTGATTAGGAGGGGGGGGTTGTTTCCGAATCCTGAGATTCCAAAAATTTACCTCTCTTTTCGCGATTTTCATTTTTACCCATTGGTATAGTGTTCGATAAGTATCCATCCGAAACTTACCAAAGGATTCGAGATCTTTATCTAGCCATTCCGCAATCTTGCCCACTTTTGTAGGACAAAAATCAAGAGTTCCCCAATCAAAATATTTTCTATACAGATTTGGATCAATATGAGAATCCGCACGTGGTGGATACTTACGAAGATCTATCTCTGCAACCAAATTTTGAGGATTATATAAAATGGAATTATTGCAAACCCCGACGCTATTATTTGGTAACCCATAAAAAGATGAGCTAGTCTTAGTTGTATAATTAATATATTTATTTGATAAAAGATCATATTTGTAGTTTTTCAATAATTTCTCTCTTAGGCTTGGTACTGAATTTACTGCAAAATCTGTTTGCTTCTCGTAATGAATTAATGGCTCCTTTTGATATAAATCAAAATGGGTTGAGTTTTCTTTTTGAACTGACAAATTTTTATTTATTTTATTTCGCCACTTTTGCGGCATTAATTCAGACCAACTAGTCCGAGATAAATTGTATTGATAGTGATCATTACCCATTAACCAGCGTTTCCATTCATTCATTCCAAAATAGCGAGAATTTTGATGTCTTGATTCAGAGTCAAATATTCCTTGTCTTCCAAATAAATTCTTTATATTTTCCTTAATAAAAGGATTTCTTCCGCTATATTGAAATAAAGATTTCAGATAATGTTTGTTGATAGCTTGTCTTTGCGATAACTGATAAAATACATATGCTTGGGACAAAGAAGACAGGTCATAAAAAATCGGTGAATTTGGATTACTACTAGTAGTAGTATTCGAAATGGATCCTTGTTTATTTATATTATTTATAGTCGAAATAAAACGAAATGGATTGTTATTTCTTTCCTCCATTCTTTTTTTTTTTTTTATCTCGTTGTAACTGTATTTATATTTCGCAATAATTTTTTTGAATTCAAGGGAGATTTCTACATACCCTTCAAGAATATTAATGATACGTAAAAATATATTTATGTATATCTTTTCAAGATAAATTTTCCAAAAACAGTGACATTTACGTATTAGTCGGTTTACTATTTGCCAAAAAGTTTTCGACTTTTTATCATCCCAACTTATTTCGTTAGGATCAATGCTTATATCGGCAGTTGTAAATAGATTTTGCTTGTCTTTTTTTAATTCTCGTATTTGATTTCTAATTTTATTTGTTCTTTCGGCTATATCTTTCATTTTGTGTTCCGTCAGTGAATAATTTGTCCATTCAGTCGATCCAATTTGAATGGACGATTCTGGAATCGTATTCTTTCGTATTAAATTTTCTGTTTTCTTTCCATTTGAATTGGATTCAGATACTTCCTTCAATCCAGATAATGTAATTGAAGTTTTATTTTTTAAACGTTTCATTTCCGCTTTTTTTAGTTTTTTTACAAGGTGTTTCCAAATAGGCTTAAAAAAGGAAGCCCGTTTTCGAGGATAACCCAAAGGTCGATCTGTTTCCATTCCCCAAGCTGTTAAAAAACAAGATTTTGGGGGTTTCCCTTTATTTGTCGTTGAATCCTGGGATTGTCGCTTAGATACGCGCCAAGGTTTTATACGAAAAGGCAATAGGATCTTTATCTGAATCCCTTTGGTTAACCAAAAGGCTGGAAATTCTGTCTCTGAGAATGGAACACCATTGTAAGTGCAGTTAACATGGATTTCTCTACTCCAGTCTTTCCAATCTTCCTGCCACTCGGAGGGTTGAAATAATAACATACGCCCAATGTTTTTAGCTAGTATCAATGAAGGCAATATTATATTTTTTCTAAGAGTTGACTGAATTACTAATGCCAAACCCCTCACTATTTGAATCGCTATAGCATTTTCCAGCATTTCCGCCATTCTTCTACGTTCGAGTTCTCTGCTCCTTTTGTCTTCCTCTTTTGTCTCTTGCTCGTCCTCGTTACTTTTCTCTTCTTCGTTCGTCTCTTGCTCTTCTGAATACATAATTTTGGATTCCATGTCTCCTCCCATCCATTTTCTGAAAATGAAATCCAGCATTTGTTCAATTTCTATCGAGAAAGGGTATTTTCTGTCTATTCTGTCGACAAAAAGTGGTGAATGTATAGATGATTGAAACAGCTTCCAAATACCGACTTTCCGCCTTTCATTACGAGTGGCTCCTTTAATTAGGTCTCGAGCAAAATAGGATTTTTCCGGATAGCGTGGCCAACTTATGTCCTTTTTTGTCTCTTCTTCGTCTTCGTCCTGACTGAGCTTAAGTGCATTTGGACGGCCTAGATCCTCTTTCTGCAAAATTACCATCGGTTTGGGTTTTCGTGCACGAAAGTGAGCTTGTGGTATCTCCTCCGCCAGTTCTTCTGAGTTCGCAATATCACCCTCATAAATCAAATTGTATGACCACTTAAAAACCTTTTTATTTATATAATAAATTTTGGGTTTAATTCCTAAATAGTTGGATTCATTTATGAATTCTGTATAATCATTAAAACATAGGATATCCTCAAGTTTATTTATCCCAAAAAAAAGATCTTTCGCATCTTCTTCTTCTTTTATTGTCGGATCTTCTATCGAAGGTATTAAATCCTTGTTCAGGCTTAAACCGGAGTTGGAATTTTTAATTGTTCCACGATAGGGTCCGTTCAAAAGAGGATCGTATATGTTCGGTAAGCATTCTTGTTCATTCTCACCATTGCATAATCTAGTTCTTTTTTCAAGTATATCCATAACAAGAAATCCTTTGTCTAGAACCCCTATTCGATTAACGAGTTCCTTACTAATATTTTTGCGTTTTTCATCATTGGTGGAAACCCAATTATTGTATGACTCTTCAGAGGATCGCTCTTCGGTCATGCACAAAGGCATCTTCAGTTGTATTAGTTCCAAAAATGCCGACACGCTCGGTGGATATGTAAAAGAAATTTTTTGTTTTCCATCACTTTGACATGTAGAAAAAAACAATTGTGAGAGTTCATCTCTTATAGCATTCTCAACCCGATTATTTTTTATATAACGCAATGGACGATATCGGCGGTTATAGTCGAAAAGATGAGTTACAAGGGTTTTTTCAAAGCAGAAGTCAACCTCTATCTCTATTTGATCCTCTGGATTTCCATCAAGAAAATCAAATTCCGCCTCCAAATCCTCAAGAGGTTCATCCTTTGGTTTTTCATCTATTTTGTCCAGATCCGCCCAGTCTTCCGAATCAGAAGCAAAGGTAGGGTAATCAAAGGTAGGGTAAGGTTTTTTAGTGGATCCCTCTTGTTCCTGCTTAGTGCCCTTCGTCTCGTAAGTTGCTTCTCTTTCTACATCTGTTTCTTCCTCATTTTCTTTCTTTTTTGACTTTTCTTCTATCATTTTCCCGGTGAGAAGAGGATATGGCATTGCGCCGAAATAGAAGATACAGGTGAGAAATAATAGAATACTAAAACTGCGAGCCATAGACTCTCTTACTTCTGCGAGAATGTACTTCTTATCCGATCCAATCGAATTACGTATCCAGAATAATACCAATCCAAGCCCTTTCATGAAGAAAATGTGACCGATT